GCTGCATATGAAAGCTAGAGGAGCAAGTCATCACCCCAGTCGAAGACTCAATTCTTATAGGTTAAACGCCATCTGAGAGTGAAGAAGTCATCCTCACCACCTTCTTTTGTCCGATCCTTCTCCTTTTGAATGATCGTCACGCTGAGATCAGCTTCCCAAGTCAGAACTAGAAAGAATAGTAAATAGCACCGCTGATAGACTTCATATGAGAAAATGGGATGATTCCTCAGGCAGTGTAGCGGGTGCACCTTTGGTAGCAGCGGCATCTCTCTGCAAATGCATCCCATTGAGACTTCTCCCCCTGGGCAGGATCTTCCAACCTTTCATTCATTTCTTGATCCATCAACCTGGGGCGAAAGCCCGGTCTTCCTTCCCCTCCAGCATCTGCTCTCTAGTTAAGTAAGGTGAAAACATCGATTGAATTGAATTAGTAGAAAACTGCCTTAGTTAGAAGGTAAGATGATCCTAGAGGCAAAGCCTTGGATTCAATTCCAATTCTCCCCTCTGTAACTGCAGCTTCAGCAATTTCCTTAGTCAGGCCATTGACCCTCCAGGGGGATTAGGTAGTTACAAAAGAAAAGCCCTTCCTTAGAAGTCTAAACCAAGGCATTCTATTTCTAATACTCAAATCGAAAGGTTAGTCTTCTTTTCTACATTCTACAGGCCCAGTTTCTTCTGAGAAGTTCGGCAGCAAGGAAGTCTATTCCCTTGGATTCTATTTGGATTCCTTACCACCGGGGATTCCCCTATCCTCACTGTAGGAACATACTGAGGCTAAAGTAGCCGCAGTCTTTGTCTTTGAGTAAGTTGCTATTGAGCTCAGCCCCTGGTAACATACTAAAGAATCATAAGAATCATATCCTGAGGACTAAAGAAAAGCTGCCTTGAAATCGAATCTGAAACTTTGAAATAAAGGCCTGTGAGAATTTCTTCTTTTAGAAGCTAGGAGATCTTTAGTGTATTCTCTTTCTCTGCAAACCTCACCACTTCGTCAGCAGGTGATAACTGCCATCTTTTTAGGTTTTTAAAACCATCAGGACAGAATGCTTTTAGCGGCAAATAGAACGAAGCGGACAAACGCAATCTATCAATTGTTGAGCTAAACCAGCCTTTTACCCTAAAGAAGATTTCCAACTAACTGGATTTAGGGATTTCTTGCTTTCCGGGGGATATCTGCCCTGATCTTCCCGACTGAACTCCTATAGACTCAAGAGAAGCTGTAGGCCTTACTGAGCTAATTCAGTAAGCTATTCAAGCTCCTAGACCTCCGTCTGCCTAGTCCTGTCCTCAATAGATGACTTCTGCTTTAGGACTTCTCGGAGATTAATCGATCTATCTTAGTTACGACCGGAGACAGATCGGGACGAGCTGCATTAAGATTTAGATGTTTTAGTTAGGGCGGAAAGCTACCTCTTCTGTCCTTATCTTCAATGCTAAATTCCTGAAGTTACTTTGAAACATCAACATCATCAAATACGGCTACTGAAACTGAGTCTGATTCCACTTCTTTCCTTTCCTTTAGCAAGTAATTCATCTATCTATTTTACTCTCTCAGTTGGTTAGCTAGTGTCATTGTCCTTCTGCTTGGGTAATTAGTTACTGCTGGACCCTCCGCATAATCATTGATTATTTACTTCTCCGTAATCGAACCTGCCATCCACACTGCCTCTTCCCCTGTTGATAACCTGGCCTTGGAACTGGCCAATGTATGGTCTCCCCACTAAGCTTTGATCTACGCGCACTAGCTTTCTCGGCGACTAATGCCCTTCCGCTGGTCTTTCGTCCATTGCCTATGGTCTCCGGTAAGTAGTCTATAGTTCACTTTCGTCTATGGCCTGCCCTGCTCTCTCTTCAACTTAGTTATTAGTACTTCGGAGTGGTGCAGACTCTCCGGCTTGGCTATTGAATGAATCTTATGCTTGTCAGGTCCACTCCTGGGTCTTCTCTTGCCTATCGTCCACTTCGGTGACTCCAACCCCGGAAACATGATCTCTTCCACTAACCTCTTCACATGAACTTCCGGAGTCCCTATCTAATAGTTACCCCCCTCTCTTACTGACTAAGGCTAAGGTGGTGTCAACCAAAGGCGCAAGAAGTTCTCACATAAATAGACGTTTGAATATTAGCTCAGTAACTCCGTTCTCTTATGCCAGCCTTACCTCAATTCCCTTCTTCGCCTCAACAGCTAAAGCATCCCTTTCTGCAGCTCCTGGAACAGCCGAAGAATCTGGAATGATTCCAATCCTGAGGCAGGAGAGGGATCTTTATAGCTCAGCTGGAGTGGATTATTCTACTCTTTTTCAGTTACTTCCGCTACTGAGAAACCTTTTCCAGTTGAATTAAGAGGACTTTCCGATACAGCAACTAAAGAAAGAACAGCTGGTGAATGCCTGACCGGTGAAGCCTTTATCCGAGACTTATTCAGCTCCTGCTAAACCATTCGTTTCCTTCTGTGAAAGTCTTTTCTGGACCTCCCCCTGGCATAAGAACCAGTCGGAGTCCTCTTACTGTAGATGGTAAGGAATCAGCTATGGAATTTTCCTCTTGTTGGACGGAGTTTAAGAGGGAAATCTTTGACTTGATGCCTCCCCTTCCCACTACTCGCGCTAAACCATATCCCGGTAGAGAAAGTCCTACTATAAGTCTTGAATTGACAACCTGTTCGTGGAATTACTTTCATTTTAAGTGAAATCCGGCTATTCTACGTGCGATTTTCTTGCCCTAGTTTCGTTAGCCCTTGTAAAGGCATCATGCCCCCCTGAATCCTATAGTGGAACAGGAATTGCCTTCTCTATCCACTGGTACTACTCCTTCAGATGGCCTGCTTTCAGCACCTATTTCATTGCCTTCTTCGGTGCCATCAGCCGGTTTCACCTTCCGTTGTTGATTCCTCTTCCGGGACTTCTACTTCAGGCTCCCCTTTATGATGGTATTTCACCTGGTGTAGAAGAATATGGAAAGGTCTACTATAGATGGTAAGCTAGAAGCCTCCTAGTTAGGGCTCTTCCCCCAGCTTATAGAATTGGAAGAGATAAGGTCTGCCTCCCACTATGTGAAAGAAGAGCTTTTCTCATATTTACTTCTATAGGTAGTTCGCTTAGCAGAAGCCATAGATCTTACCAGGGATGCTCCCAACGGGACATTTCTTCAACAACTAGCATCACCGTTCTTAAGCCTAGACTTGTTTTTGGGTTCCAAACCTCCTATAGCCTTTACCCGGCGGTAAGATGCTTAGTTTTTTGTCGGAAAGGGAATGCTTATTCCCATCTACAGTGCTGGTGCTAAGACTAGGCGAAGAATGAAATGAATCTGTTTGCTTGACCCTTCGAGCCTATAGTTCTTCTGATTTGGCTAACATCCTTCGATGACAAGCCGACCGAAGGAAGACGCACCGGGAACCTACTTCTATCTCATCAGATGCTGGCAATCCCACCTTCTACTCTATCAGCTACTCTAATTTGAGTTGGTCATAGGTTGACAGTTTCTGGATTTGAACTATTGGAAGACGAAAGAGAACTGATTTAGACGAATAGTGTGCCATTACCCAAAAGCCTACATTAGGAGTGCGGGTGAAATCAGACAGAAACCAAGTCCAAGAAGACCGAGGAGGCCTTGGGGTAATAGAACAAGGGAGGAAGAAAGGAAGGAGCTTCAGCAAAGGTAGACTTTTCCAGGTTTGCTGGAGAGGGCAAGATTCATCTTATACCTGATAGAATAAAGAAGTAGATTTCTATAAGTATAGAACACTTCCCGCAAGGTTCACACCGGGTTCAACGTCGTATCTGTCAAATATGTTATTACCATACCTGTTGCTGATCCTAATCTTGTACTTGTGAACAGCAAGAAATCATGAAGGTAGCTAAACAGGGGTTTTAAGGGCCTACAGTGGTCATATAATTTTCTTTTAATTAGTTAACGAAAGGCAAGGTTGCATCTTTCACCTCTGTTGTTAGCCAGTCTTGTCTTCCACAGGCTAAAGGTTCAAACCGATTGATGAAGTGAGGCTTCCCCTGATTGAGAACACCATTGCTAACTTATGTATAATATGTCATACCTTCTTTCGAATCAATACCATTCCATGAGTGTCCTGTGGGTCTGATCAAGGGATACGTTCCAGTAGCTACGCCCTGCACTTTTGATAACCTAGCACTTAGGGTTAGATATCCTTGCTTTAGAGTTTGAGAAGGGTAAGAAAATCGTCCTTTCTTTTGAGATCTGGGACTCCTGAGGGAGGGTAACTTGATGCTAGCGAACGTTGTGGGTAACAAGGCGAATGAGTCAGCATCTAGTAACGGCTAGGATGCCAAGCGATGCAATGTATGTTCGGCATGTAAAGAAGAAGAAGGTTTGGATGCTTTGAACAACCTCTGGGAATAGCACGCTCAGGAAAGCCACACCAAGGGTAGAGAGAGGGGTAAGCCACACTAAGGGAAGAGTTGCACTGTAGTTTTGGTATCCATGATGGCGTCAAAGAGGTCCCTCTGAAAATAGGCCAGGTCTTGTTAACCTTTTGATATGTTTGTTTTATTAAGGGCATGTTCCGTTCTTAGAGGCTCTCCCTCAAACTTGCCCTTGCCCTTCCCCTTCACTCGAGATCAATGGCGATCTCTAACTAATAGTATCGCGAGGCTCCGTATCGCGTTGATAACACGCCGATACGGCACGCTTTCCCGCGTACCCTGTTCCGAAATTTGGGTGACGTACGATTGATACGTACGTACACTCAAAAGACGTCCTTGCGGAGAATGCAGGACGCCCCGGATGTCCCGGTATCGGTCGACAATTGCCTGGGGAGGAAATCCATCACTCACCAAGGCAGCTTCGATGGATCGCTCCACTAGCAATTGAGCGTTGATAGTGGAGACCATACGTCGCATGTCGTCGTTCCCGCCTAAATTGTTGAACAAGTACCTCTGATAAAGGATTCTACTTCTCTCTTCATCAGAGATTAGAGGCTGAGGCAACTCGGGTATGACGACGGGTATGTCCTCGGGGGTAGGGGGTGCCTCGGGAAGAGGAAGAGGAAGAGGCTGCCCTGGTGGACTAAGTGGGAGGGAGGCGTTCCCCGTGTCACACCAGACTATGACAGGATTTAAAATCCCTCCCGCCAGTATCAATATCAATATGTAGACATAAATAACGAACCGAGATCCTGAGTAAATCCATAACAATGAGCGAGATTTTAATAAAGCTAAAGTTAAGGAAAAGAGTAAGGAAAAAAGTATACATTGAAGATCGTGATGCAAATTCATGATTCTATTTTGGTTATATATAAAGGGGAATACCGCTTTCAATTTCAAAGAGCTCTGTTTCCGAACATATTTGAAGTAATGGGGATCACATTAGTAGGAATATAGGCCAGTCTCCAGCTTCTACTATTGTTGCACCTCCACTCTAGCCGTGATGCGCGAGGGCCAATATTCAAATGAAAGCAAGGGGCTGATTGCCCTCATGGGGAAGGGATGAATACGAGCAGTCGGAAGAGCAGCTCTCTCAGAAGCAACCAATCCAAGAATTGATGGATTTGGTAGAGTGCCAGTCACAACACTAGAACCAAGTTAGGTGAGCTTGAAGGCATCGGTTGAAGCCCTTAGTTGCAAGGTCTTTGACTGTGCCCAAGAAAGGGATGTATAATAGATCTTATATAGTTCCCACTTCCACTTAACAAAGGAAAGATATCACACACAACACAAGACAATCATGTGCAAGCTGCTTGAGTTGAATCAGCCTCTCTCACTCACGATGAAAGCTAAGAGCTATACCTGGAGTCGAGCTAACTGCATAAGAAGAGGGGAGTCATTCGCCCTAGCATCGATCACTGCGAGGACAGTGAGACCACCTCAGCCAAAGCAGATATCCTTTCAGAGTGACCTAAACTACCATTCAATTTCACTCTCTTTAATACACTCCCTTTTGATGTTAACGAAGGAAGAAGCAAGTCAAGTGGCATCAAGAGCATCCATCACACAAGTCTTTCCCTCAGTATCAATGAGAACGAGCCCCAACTCCAGAGTCTGTAAACTCATCTCCTTCGTCCTTGCCTGTAACTGACAACTAAGCATGATACCCATCCCTTTCCACCTACCTTCCACGTGTAGTAACTTTCACTTGCTTCCTCTCACAGTCCATCGCTCTAGTGTCTACTAGAAAAGAAGTAGTAGTCTTAATCGATAGACTAAGCTGCTTTCCGTAGAGTGCTATGAAGCATGGCTTCTTTCCATCTAATTCGGGATGCTTTTCTTCTTTCCTTTCTTTCTTTAGGATTGACTCCCTTCCAAGAGTGCATTCGATGCCATCTCATCCTTTCCTGTCTTCTTCGAAACTATGGATCATTTCATGTCCGCAGCTTCGATATCTTTATCAGGATCTAAGCTCTCGCAACTTCCTTCCCTTGCTTCTGTCTTACTCTAAAAACCTATTCTTTTCTTATAAACTGAAATCAGGAGGGTATTCTCAAGCAGCTGATTCGATAGCATTTGTCCTAACCGGATTCACCAAGAGCTTATTTTTTCTAAGAACAGCAATCCCTTCTTGAACAAGCCATTCAAAGAGGGCATGAGATGCATCAACTATGTAAGTTGCTTTATTTAATCAAGTGGCATTCCCCGGAAGAAGGTATTCGCAGCAAGCCTTACGTTAAGCAAGAAGGAACAAGTTCATGCGAAGCGAACAAGAAGAGCGTATTCTGTAAGAACAATAGGATATTTGCCTCCAACTTTTCCAGGGATACCTTGATTAGATAGACTCTTTTCTGTGTCAAAGAGCGGGTTCTCGATCAATCAGCTCATAGTTGGGGAGAGATAGGCCAAGCTCCGCACCTGGATATCAAAACTATTGATTCAATTCATCTGCACCCTCGTCGCAAACTTACCTTGTATTCTCAAAGCTCTTTCTTTTTTGTCCAATTCCGGGCACTGTAAGAACCGATTCAATCCAATATCCCAAAGGCCGATGAGCCAAATAGCTAGACTGACTTTTTTCCAGTATTGGAATGCTTCCTTCCTCGATTGCTGAGGCCAAAAGAGTACCTTTTTTGTGCTTAGCTTGCCAGTTAGTGTTCGTTTTCGTATCAGTTTCTTCCTTTCTTTAGTGAGTTCACCGAGGTTATGTAAATATGTTCGACTGAAAGGAGAGGAAGTTTCGATTCGAACAGAGAGATGTCGGAAAAGAATTTGCTCTAGGGAAAGATAGAAAGGGGCTGAGTATTCACCGAACCCTTAATCACGTGGGAAGTCTTCATTCTTAGTAGTGGAGTCCATATTCTATGCCAATAGACTCGTGACATCCATGTACTGAGTCGTCAAATGAGCCACGTTAAGAAAGCCCAAGTTATACGCATTGGCCCACAGGGTGCCCCACCCCAATAGGGCCCGAATGAAAGACCCAAGCCTACATGAACCATCACAAAGAAAGTCCTAAAAATGGGCCTGTTTCGATGAAACCTCGATGAAAGCCCACAGAAGGGCCAAAGCACAACAAGCCTACCCATCATCAAAGCAAGCCCCAATGCAAGAACTCCCTTTATATGAAGTTCTTCCGTACGTCTTGGATGTCCTTGAAGTCTGCGAGGAAGGGTATAATGCTTAAAAGAAAGAACCTTATTCTATATATCCTTACTCTCAGACTTTATCATCACTCTAGAACCAGCACCAGTGATTAGATAGCGCGCTTCCTCTAGCTTGTTTAGAACCTTCCCATACTGATAATGAAATAGATCTAGCTCTAGTACTAGGTCTACCCCTATTCTAGAACCTACAGCACTGGTGGGATTACTATCTCCTTGAACACTGGTTTGTTGGTAGAATGAGTCCTAAAAAAAAGGCTGAGATAGAAAAACAGGTCAAGGAGATGCTGTTAAGTGGTATTATCAGGGCAAGTGTGAGTTCTTATGCCTCTCCAGTGTTGCTGGTGAAAAAAAGAATACCTGGAGATTTTGCGTGGATTATCGAGCACTCAATGCCATCACCATTAAAGAGAAATTCCCCATCCCAATAATTGAGGAATTGCTTGATGAATTACATGGTAGCAGGAGATTTTCGAAGCTTGATTTGAGAAGTGGTTACCATCAGATTCGGGTGTTTGAAGATGATATACACAAGACTGCATTTCGAACTCACCAGGGCCATTACGAGTTAAGAGTTATGCCCTTTGGTTTAACTAATGCTCCAGCCTCATTTCAGGCTTTAATGAATGAGGTTTTCATGGATTATATGAGGAAATTTTGGTTTTTTTCGATGACATCTTGATTTACAGTGACAGCCTAGATAGCCACTTGCAACACTTGAGGATAGTGTTTGAAACTTTAAAACAACACAAGTTGTTTGTGAAGAAATCGAAATGCTCTTTCGGTCAGGCAAGGTTAGAGTATTTCGGGCATGTGGTGAGCAGTGAAGGGGTATCAGCAGATAAAAGCAAGATTGACAGCATGTTGAGCTGGCCACAACCCACTACTGTCAAGGGGTTGAGAGGCTTTCTGGGTTTAACAGGCTATTACCGAAAATTTTGAAAGGGGTATGGGGTTATCAGCAAGCCACTGACCAATTTACTGAATAAAGATAGCTTCACCTGGAATGAAGAAGCAGCAAGGGCTTTCAGTCGTGTTCTGATGCACACCAAGTCTTTGTCACAAGTTCTGAGTGAAGTTGTGCTCGTTCTTGTGCACCTCTGCTTGGATATGATCTACCATGTGACATATGCTACTTTTGTCTTGCTGCAATGGAGTGATTGCTGCTCACGTGCGCGGGCATCTACTGATTCACTTGATGACTGATGCTCGGCCACTGCTGCTGCTACTACAGAGTATTCTTCTCCTTGGTTCCTCTTGAAGCTTGGGGATGTAGTTACATGCTCATGATACTACTGTAGTCGACTTAATAGTGATGTACTTTGTAATATACTTTTTGCTACCTTGCTCTCCCAAAGGAGCTTTCTAGCTACTGATCTCCTCGACCATCTTCCTTCTGGTATAAAGGAAAGAGCTTCCCGAGAGCCCCTATGCGACCTTCCACTTGCAGAGAGTCCTGCCGATGTAGCTCTTGTTCTTCTTCCTTATCGAGGTCTTCCCTTTCCTCTGATCAACAATTAAAGTTTCATTCAAGTCGTCACCTTAGCGAAAGCACTAAGTAAGCAAACTACCTTAATGAAATATGAAAGCGGCTGAAAAGAAAGCCATTTTTCGATAGTTATTCAAGGTGAAGTAAATCCCCTATATCTGATAGCTGTAACAGGCCTTCTTCTTACAGAGAAATGCCCCTATTGTGAATCTCTCTCATAAGAAAGAAGAGAGCTAGCATAAGCAGAGCTACCAGCTATACTACCAGAAGAGCAGCTACTATCAGTCCTAAAGAGCCAGTATCCGTCCTTCACTCTTAACTTAAGGAAAGGATAGACCTTAGCGCTTCCTCTTGATCACAGTAATGCGGGAAGTCTGGCTAAAGGAAGATAGCATATCATAAAGAGATGAAAAAAAGAAAAATTAAGGCGTCAGCGAGGGACCTCTATAAAGTCATTATCTGATAGCTTTCACAGGGCTTCTTGCTAAAGAGAAATTGACATAGAGAGCGACTGATTCCAGGCTTAGTATCTTCGGTTTCATCTTATAGGCTGACTTGCATCACTCTAATAGGATTCCTTGCTTGCATCATATCGTACAAATAAGGCATTAGAGAGCCCTTTCTCTTCCTTTATTCGCCGCAGGAAGAAATTCCAACTATGCTGCCTTCTAACGATAGGACTGGAATCCGAGCTCCTAGGCAAAAGCTTGAAGCTTGAAGACAGAAAGAGAAGAGATTAACGGGATGCTTTATAGTCGAAGTTGCGCCTAATGCTTAATCTAACTATTAGGTACTGAGAAAGACTCAATCTGCCCAATACTATACGCTAGGAAGAACTTGATTAGGGTAGTAGCCCAGCTCTTGAAGGGGGAAGCACATAACTAATAGGGTTCAGGCTTATACGATTCATGTTATCCCCCCGAAGCCCCTATCGCCTGCCTGGAACTCCTGAATTCACTCTTTAACTAGAGGAAGCGCCTAAAAGGGAAGCAACTGGGCTAGACTGCTGATCTTATGGAGTAGTCTGACCCTGGGAAAGAGACTGTAATCGCTGCCGAGAATAAACATGCTGTGCCGGGTGACTGGAATCCTCTGAGGTCAGCTGAACAGGCTGACAATCGGCAGAAGATGCTGAGCAAAGCTGCTTGAAGCGTGAGGCTGATCCGTAACATCAACTGCAGAAGAATGCGGTTAGAGTTGATGAACAGGAGAAGGCCGCAATACATCTCCATCATCATTCTCCCCCGGGGCTTATTAATTAGGTTAAGGAAAATATGAAGCGCCCCCATTAAAGAGAACATTCAAGGATACATCGAGTCTCTTGGATTTCACGTCATAGCGTCTATACCCGGGCTGAGCATATCCAAGAAAGACACAATTTCCTTGGGGACAATTTCTCTCTTAACTGCGCAGGAATATGAACAAAAGACGTGCATCCAAACACTCAAAAATGCCTATAGTACTGCTCCAGTAAGAAGTTCGTGAGGTGCCGCTGCAGCTTCTTCCCTCTCTCTTCCCCCAAAAAAGGATAGAGATGCCCCGTCCCTTCTTTATGCACATCCATATACATAGCCAGACACAAAGGTGTACAATCCGGTAAAAATCTGCGGTTCTTTAAGTTCATTCACTGTAGGTTCTCTTACTTGCTCTAGTGGCTGGCAAAGGCCAACCGAGAGGGGAGAACGAATGGCTCAGGAATCGACTGGTTCCGAGCAGACTCGTGGAGCTGCAGTTTGGATTATCGTAGAAAGAATAAGAGGAGCCGTCTTAGGAAATGACTTAACTTAAAAGACAGATGACGCCCCAGCTTGACTCGAGATCAAGACTCCTTACAGCTCGCACCAATAGCGGAGCGGCCGGAGATTGATTGAAAAGGCGCTGCCCTGCCGCCCCCCTAGCCGCCTACCTACTCGTGTTCGTAGCTCGATCGGAGGTCAAGACTGTGGTCCGGCGGAAAAACAGAAGTCGTCCGTATCAAGTGATACGTGAATTGCTCAGTAGTGCTTCGCCACTACCGTAGCTGGCGGAAATAGCTTAATTGGTAGAGCATAGCCTTGCCAAGGCTGAGGTTGAGGGTTCAAGTCCCTCCTTCCGCTCCCGGCTTCGTCGTTTAGTGGTAACGAGTGTGCGCCCCTTTATAGGGGTGAGCAGCAAGCAGCCCCTTGTATAGGGTTCCAAACCTATCTTCCTAATAAGAAGAAAGGGGCAAGCCAAAACCTAGTCCTAACAAGTTGCTGGCTTTTCATCAGCCCTTGCGCGCTAGCCTTTTCCCTTACTAGTAAGGGGCTGCTAGTTGTAGCGCGCATTGTACTAGTGAATAGGAAAAGCGAATTGAGATTACTAATGACGGATGGAGGTTGAGGATAGAACATGTTCGGTCCCTCGCCCTTATCTCCTTCGCCGGAGACTGCAAATGATGGGAATCCTATCGATAAAGAAGAGGTATAAGCATCGCCTCTCGATCCAATCCGTCTTCCCTGGCCTCCCCAAAACACTCTTGATACGAAAGAGACCTCCCGCCATAGAGAAGAGATCTAAAGTCTGGGTCCCCTCGATCACCCTCCCTTGAACCTGAACTGGTCGAGAGAGATGAACCCGCACCACATTTTATAACCTTCGAACCGAAAGCCCCAACTAGAGATGGAATTCCAGAACCTAAACCACTCCGTTGAGAGCTCCGTGACTCGTTCAAGGGAAGGTCCACCAATGATTGCCATTCTCCCCCTATCTGTCTCTTGATCCCTCATTCCACTAATCCGTTGTTACTTTACTGATTCATTCAAGGCATAGACTCCCTCTTTGTCTTATTAGCGCAGGTGTTCGTCAAGAAAGCCGCTTAAGACTCGAAGAAAGAGGGCTAGGCCCCCGGGAGGGCTTTCAGGGACTGGGTAGGGTGGATTATAGAGCTAGGGGCTAAGGTTTGTCCATTGGGATTGGGCATGGACGAACCTCGACTGGGCCAGCATTGATGAAAAATGACAAAAGAAAAACTTCTCCCATCGCATCATTAACCGGTGTAGGATTAAAGATCAGGTCCAGGATTCGAGTAAAATCGACCTTCCCTCTCATCTCAGGGTGAGGCAAGGAATTCAAGCAAATGTTCGTTCTTCAATATCTCGGCTGCTCAAGAAGTTGGACTAGCTGCTCCTCCGACCCGGAGTGGATTCTAGTGGAAGGGCAGAGCAAAGCCTTGCAGTAGGAAGGTGTTCGTTGCTGGGACGGTTTCAAACTGGACTGAAGGGAGGAGGAATTCAATAGTCCTCTCTTCCTGGGGATTCATCACTGGCTAGGGCTTTCGAATCAAAGCATGGGCATCTGCAACTAAGAGGGAGCAGTAGATCATCGATGGAAGAGCCATGTCAGTAAACTTCTATTGGGACTTCTATGGATTATGGATTCGACTAGAGGGACTCCTAGCAGCAAACTAGTATAAAGGGGCCCCAGACG